TTCCTTACATGTGAACTATTAGTTTTTTTACCTAATGAAAACTACAAAGAAACTAGCTACCTAGCTGCTAGCTCGAAACTGCATAATAGAAAAGGGGGAAGGGAAGACAGGAGCCCATTCCTAAAGGCTGGAATGTAGCGCAGGGGAAGCATCCTGCCTTAGAGAACTCCCAATACAGGAAGGGAATGCCCAGTCATAAGACCGATTTTCCGACAATTTTCTCATTATCCGCTGCAAATGCCCCTTTTTTCGTGTACTTACAGGTGGGAAAAGGTTCCCCCACCCAAGGGTTCTTTTGCTTTTGCGTCCGTGCTCGCGCATTCATTTATATAAGTAGAGATTTGCCTACGGATCCTTCGTTCCCTTTGTTCTTGACCCATGAGGAAAGATAGCCCTTCATTTCTTACCGCTCCATACGTGGTGCCGGTTGCTGATTGGCCCAATTTTTGATTGTCCCAGCTAGGGTAAAAGTCCCAGTCAAGACTCAGGCGACTAGCTCTTCCGGCTCTTTCTCGCTTGCAGCTGTTAGTAGTAGCTCTCTCCGAGCTCCGGGGCTCTGCTGTTAATAACTAATAAATAGGGGTGGTTCGGGTTGTTGTTAGGTAGGCTATGGATAGCTGCCCTGTACTGACAGTTGAGATAAAGGTACCCCAAGCCCGGATCTATTAATAAAAGAGCTCGGCTAAGAGGGTCTCGCCCCAGGACTACCTAATTTAGTCTATTGAGAGACCACACCCTACGCTTTCTTTCTCCAGCAGCTAATGAAAAAGGCGGGTTGGGCTTTGTTAGTCTAGACCTAGCAGGGCCTTTCCTGTACTTCCCGCTCAATAAAGAAGGCTGCTTGCTCATTCGCGCCATTTGTTCTTGTCCCCAAGGCCAAGGGTCCGCCCTTTCTACCCCACGGGATCTAGTTTGCTCACGTGAATAAGCAGGATTGCCTAAGAGTGCTCCTAGCTCTTAAGGGTAGGTAGCTTCCCCTTTCCTGGAGATTGGTCTCCCTCTCTTAGTAGGAGGTTTACTATGTCCACAACTAATTGTGTAATATAAATAATAGGTTGTGAGCCAAGCCGATCCCTCGACGTTTTGGATTTATTCCTAGGTGCAGGCCTGTCCTTCTTCTTATTGTAGTTGATTGAATAAGGCTTCCCCGCTTCTTCTTTGTTCTTGTTCTTTCGTAAATCGCGTCTTTTTAAGCCAAAAAGACGGTGTTTTCAAAACGATTCGATTTTTATCTGAGTCTACGGAGAGAAATCGGTCTTTAAGCGAAAATCCCGGGTTTTCTAAAACCTTCTCGTGATGATCTCACTCCACGGAGGGAAAAGATTTGTTAATTCATTCAAAAGACGGGGTTTCCTAGCTCATATAGTGGAAAGTCCCCTTCCCACATCGATCCCTCGAGGTGGAAGAATTCTTAAACCTGCCAAGTAATATAGTAGTAATGCCTTTACCAATCCTCTATCGAAGGAAACCCCTCCGAGGGTGAAAGAGGTGGCTAACTTTCCTTGCCCCAGGGAGCTTCTTTGTTTATGTCACTAAGTGGGCAGGTCTCTGGAGTGTGCTTCTATCGCCCGAGCAAGAGAAGGGCTGCGGATGAGCTATCAAGTCGTGCATTTCTCCCGAAAGTGAGGACAATGCCCCGGATATCCTCATGGGTGTCGGGTTTACCAGGGTAAGGTAACTATGAAATCGTAGTTAGCGGGTTTCCCTCCTTCCATAGCATCTTGCTTTCCTGGGTAACTATTCAAAGACGAAACCCCTCGGTTTTATTCTTAAAGTAGCTTTCCTTTCCCTATGGTCAAGCTGTTTCACTCCTTTCGGGTTGGACCAAGATTCTTCCCTAGGGTGCTAGTTTGTTGAAGTCACTAAGCGTGATAGCTTAACCGCGCTTCTAGCTCTATCTCTATAAGGAATTCTTAAACCGGCCATGCCAGACAAGTACTGGTTTAAGTTCCGCCATCCCCTCTCCCAGTTGCTATGGATCGAGAGAGCCCAAGCCCAGTCGCTCCTCCCTCTCCTGCCCTTCTATTACCTGAGAGTGAGAGATCTCAGTAGTTAGAATGAATTCAATACGTGGCAGAAAGAAAGGAAAGTGAACCGGATCTCTAAAGATTCTGGGTACAAAAGAAATTGCGCTATTCAAAGCATCAATCAAGTCGAATACAGCATCCGAAGCACTCTCGGACAAGCGAGATGAGAGAAGTGGAGGAATGAGAAGCCCGGCTCTGAACAACGTAGCCATGTTCTGATCAGCTGGCTAGAATGCCTTCTCTTCTAGCGAATGTCTTTATCCATGTTGATACACTTAACTTAAGAGTAGAGAATAGGGCTTGTCCTTTTCTGTTGATATGCTGGCCCTCCATCTGATGAGTCACAGATTCCAATCGCTCTATCGAAGCCTATAAGCTTTCGAAGTACGCCTATCTATGATAATTAGGGTAGGCCTGTACTTCTGTAGAGCTAATGTCAGCCCAGCCTTCTTCCTGCTTTCAGTCCTTGGCTGTTCCAGAGAGCACTCTTATGACCAGAAGCTCGAATCTTTACATCTTTTTGAACTTCTCCGCGTAATAGAGGTGGACTCTTCACCTGGCAATGTTGAGAAATTACGCTATTCATCCCAAGAAAGATCTGCCCCCCGGTACACATTTCGGGCTTTATGCTCTTCGAGCAGACCCCCTCACAAGATTCATTCGAAGCAGGTACTAATCCCTATAATTCAATATTGTGCCCTAGTGATCGGGGAATTAGCTCATCAACTCCAAAAGAGCAGGCAAGCTTTACGCGCCTGTAACCGGTGTTATTGTTCCGGCAAGAAAGAAGCCATTCCTTCCACCGAAACTGTTCGCGGCGATTGATGAAGCTTGAAAGTCACGGTGGCTAATGCGCACTCACTAGAAAACATTCAAGACAGGGACTCCATTCTTTGGAGTAAGGGGAACCTTATCAGTAGGGGAAAAAAGAAAAGTATGATTGGAAACAACGCGTTGAACGCCCAGAGTCGGCTTCCGCCAAATAGACAGAATGGCAAGCTTCATTACCATTCGATAAATCCCATCGTCCCGCGCAAATGGCTTAAAAAGCTTCCTTCATTCGTCATCCCAAGAAGAAAGAATCTCCTTATTTCCAGCTGTCCGAAGCTTATAAGCAGGAATCGGCCATTCAGGGTACCCCTTTATGAGCAGCAATCCTGGAAGGAAGGCGGTCTTTCTTTCTTTGTGGAAGGGAAGCTTGACTAAAAAGATGCTTAGTGGGGCAAAGAGATTCGAAGGTTCAGAGATGGACTAGAGTTAACAATAGGCCGGGAAAGCAACCGGAGATGCTGGTTCAATTCCAGCTTGTGAATCAAAGAAAACAAAAAGGGGAGGCGGGAAGGTCTCTCTTTCCCTTCTCTTGAGCTCGTTGTCTTTTCTTCAAAGGCGACCAAGCACTGCTGTTTGCCACCGCCTTTCCCTTGTGCCCTGGAAATGGATTAGCATCCACATTGCCTTGAAGCCTAAGCTCTTCCTTCCATTAGTCATCTGGGCTTGTAGTTGCGTTGCAAGCAATTCTCTCTGTCAGGCATACCCGATAGTGTCCCCCATTTCGTTTCGCTTTCGAGCGAGGTCCTTATTTTATGCAATTTAATTTCTTCTATAACAACAGGATGCTATTGCTTGCTGGCTACGAATCCCATTTCACGAAATGACTTTCCTTTTTCTTAGACTAAGTCTCTTACTCTTACTTGAGATCTTATCTTGTATTCTTTATAAGCTGTGTTACGAGTTCTAGCAAGCCTTAAGCTAGTTATAATTTATATTATAAAATACATAAAAGTGAGTACAGCAAGTCTTGAATCAGGTTTTTCCAAGGGTTGGAAGTTAGCTTTTCGTTTCTAGTCCTTGGTCATCAAGATCAAGCGAGTAGGAAACGAGTGAGCCCCAAAAAGGTAAGGTTATAGGTCCAAGGGTCGCTCCTTCAATTTTTATCTATCATATCCTAGATAACTTACTGCACTTCCCCGTGATGGCTAACCTCCTTCTTTATTTCGGGGCTTGGCGTAGGGGCAATGGCTTTACAGGCGTAGAAACTTTTCTCCGGGTATTGTTTCTGTTGCAAGCAAGGGGTTAGGCTCGAAGCAACTAGGCGTTAGGAGCGTAGAAGCGAGAGTGGGGTAAAACGAGTTTAATATACTTTACACGAGAGGTCAAGAGGCGGTGCCCGTATGGTTACCACCTAAAGCGGCTCTAGACTTTCCACCCAGGCGTAAAACGGTTATTGACAAAACTTAACGATTAAGCTTTGCATGGGAAGCTGCCACCTGTCTGTAATAGGAACCGAGTCGCTAAAAGCAGGAGTTTCATCAGCATCGAGTTCTTGAGCCCACGGAACGGGGAGTGTTAACGAGTCACTAACCCGTAGTGCGTAAGAGTCACGTACCCCTTAGTCTGGGTAAAGCTTCCTAAACCTCGCGATTCGACCGTTGGAGCTGAGTCAATCTTGCCAAATTGGCAACTTGAATGTCTGGGTCTGTCCTATAGAATTGCTCATGGAACTTGCTTTCCAGATCGTACCAACTTTTAATAGAGTTTGGAGGGATGTTCATATACCAGGGGAGGCCGATTTAGTAAGAGAGTTGGCAAAGAGCCTCAACTTGAGGTAGTCCTTGGACCTAGCTTCCCCGCACTGGACCGAGAACCGAGCTATATGCTCAATAGTCGACTTCTTCTCCTCACCGGAAAAGAGAACAAACTCAGGCACCCCCCTTTGGGCGTTCATACCTGACGAACTAATTAACAGTATTTCCCTCTTGTGAGGATGCCAAGCAAGCCAGTAGGAGACTTCATACATAAATAAGAAAATATACTTCGACATTCCCAGCAGACTTTTACAGGTGTTTCAGGACCGGTTGTAAATAAGTATTAGCGTTACAGATTTGACCTCCCTGGGCAACCCTTGAATCGTGGATACCATCTCTAATAAGCGGGGGTGAACCTCTGCTCCGAACGGCTGTAGATGCATTGATA